TATTTATATATATATATATATATTAATTATTAAATTTTTATATTATTTTTATAAAAGTAGGTTTTTTGGAGTCAAAAGTAGGTTTTTTGGAGTCAAAAGTAGGTTTTTTGGAGTCAAAAGTAGGTTTTTTGGAGTCAAAAGTATATTATACATTAAATAAAATAATATATAATTCCTTATATAATTATTATACTTATTTTAATTATTTAATTAATAATAAAAAGGAATTCCCATTTAATTTTTATTATTTTAATTAAAATTTTTACATTTAATTTACTTATGAAAGTTTACTAAAAAAAATTAAAAATGAAATTTTAAAATTTAATATTGTAATAGCATATATTAAAAATTATCTAATTTCAAATTAAATATTTATTATACTAGGTATAATTATAATTTAATGTATATACATATTATATATATATTATAGTTATTAAATTTTTTATATTGTTTGGCAAAATTGGGGATCAAAATAGTTTAAATTTTAGTTTAATATGAAATATTGTATTTTATAGTGTAAGATGCATAAAGATTTTTGATATCTTAGGAATTAGTTTGATTCTAATTGAAATAAAAAGAAAAAAATTAAAATTTTTATAGATGGGGTATGAACCCATTAGCTTAATTAGCTTATCTTTTTTATATTTAATTTAAAATAATAATAAATATATTTTTAAAATTTAATTTTAAAAGTTTGATTTTAGCTTAAATATTTATTTAATAATTATTTTGCATGTAAATTTTTGTGGGGTTTTAATTAATTTTAAAAAAATTAATTATTTAAATATATTTGCAGCATTTAATTTTAATAATTAAATAATTTTAGAATTATTAATTATTTTAATATAGGCAAAAATTGTGCCAGCAGCTGCGGTTAAACAATTTATATAATTAAATATTATTAATTTATAAATTTATTATTATTATTAATTTATATTTTTTATAATTAGGTGAAATTATTTATAAAATATTATTATTAAGTTTGTTTAATATTTAATTTATGAAATCTAATTAATAAACTAGGATTAGATACCCTATTATTTTAGAATTAAATTTATAATTTAAGGATTAATAGTTATGTTCTTTAAACTTAAAAAAATTGGCGGTATTTAAATCTAATTAGGGGAATTTGTTTTTTAATTGATAATCCTCAAGTTACCTTACTTTAATTATGAATTTGTTTATTGTCGTTAACAAAATATTTTTAAAGAATTATAAATTTTTAAAAATTATAAAAATAATTTATTTCAGATCATAGTGCAGTTATATTAAAGTTATAATGAATTACAATAAAATTTATTTATATGAATTTATAGTTGAAAAATTATAATGAAAGTGGACTTAATAGTAAAATTAAATTAGAATTTTAATTTGAATTTAGAATTAAATGTGTACATATTGCCCGTCACTCTCATTTTAAAATGAGATAAGTCGTAACAAAGTAAGTGTATTGGAAAATGTACTTAGTAAGTCAAATTAAATCTTAAATTAAAGTATTTTATTTACAATAAAAAGATTATTGTGTAATTCAATATAATTTGATTTAATAATAAAATTATTAAATTTATTTAGTTTATTTTATATTTTTTAATTTAATTAAAATTATTTATATTATTTTTAAGTATATTTTATAGAAAAAATTTTTAGAATTATAGTTTAATATTATTGTAAAAGAATTTTGAAATATTATGAAATTTATTTAATTAAAAGTAATATTTAATTTATGTACCTTGTGTATCAGGGTTTATTAAAATTATTTCAATTAAATTGAATTTTTCTAATTTAAAAGATCTAAATATTTATGAAATTTTTATTGTATCATTAATATTTTAAATTAATATTTAGTAATGAAATGTTATTCGTTTTTAAAGTTATTTAATTTTTTAATAAATAAATTTAATTTATATATTAATTTTTAAGTTAATAATTTTTTATTATTATTTAATTTTAATATTTATATTTTAGGGGATAAGCTTTAAAATAAATTATTATAATATTTATTTTTATATTATTATATTAATATATTATAGTCTTAAGAATAGATTTTATATAAAAATGTTTTAATTTATTATTGGTTTTATAAAATTTAATTTTAATTTAATTTTTTATTAAAATTTTTAATTAAATAATTATATTTAATTAAAAATGATAAAATTAGTAAATTATTTATTTATTTAATTAAAAATTATTTGTTAGGTTATTTTAAGGAATTCGGCAAAAATTTATATTTGCTTGTTTAACAAAAACATCGTTTTTTGAATATAATTTAAAATTTGATCTGCTCAATGAATTTATAATTTAAATAGCCGCAGTATTTTGACTGTGCAAAGGTAGCATAATAATTAGTCTTTTAATTGAAGGCTGGAATGAAAGATTTGACAAGATATAAACTGTCTTAATTTAAATTTTAATTGAATTTAATTTTTAAGTTAAAAAGCTTAAATTTATTTAAAGGACGAGAAGACCCTATAGAGTTTTATAATTTATTAAATTTGATAATTTAAATTTTATTTTAAATTTTGATAAATTATTTTGTTGGGGTGATAGGAAAATTTAATAAACTTTTTTATAAATTTTACATTTATTTATGAATTTTTGATCCTGATTATTTTGGATTATTAGATTAAATTACCTTAGGGATAACAGCGTAATTTTTTTTAGAGTTCTTATCGATTTAAAAGATTGCGACCTCGATGTTGGATTAAAATTTAATTTAGGTGAAGAAGCTTAAAATTTAGGTCTGTTCGACCTTTAAAATTTTACATGATCTGAGTTCAAACCGGTGTAAGCCAGGTTGGATTCTATCCTTAAAATTTTGTAAGTTTTTAGTACGAAAGGAATTAAATTTAAATTTGTAATTTATATAATTGATTAAAATTAATAATTTTACTATTTTGGCAGAATATTGTAATAAATTTAGAATTTATTTAAGTATAATTAATTTATACATATAGTAATTAATTTAAATGAATTATTTTTGAGATTTTTAAGATTTTTAATTTTATTAGTTATAGTTTTAATTGGGGTTGCGTTTTTAACTTTATTTGAACGTAAAATTTTAGGTTATATTCAAATTCGTAAAGGGCCTAATAAGGTTATATTTATAGGTATTTTACAACCTTTTTGTGATGCTATTAAATTATTTTCTAAAGAACAAATATTTCCTTTAATATCTAATTATTATCCTTATTATATTTCTCCTATTTTTAGTTTATTTTTATCATTAATTTTATGAATAGTTATACCATATTTTACTAATATAAATTCTTTTAATTTAAGAATTTTGTTTTTCTTATGTTGTACAAGAATTAGAGTTTATTCAATTATAGTTTCTGGGTGGTCTTCAAATTCTAAATATTCTATATTGGGGGGTTTACGTTCTGTAGCTCAAACAATTTCTTATGAAGTTAGAATATTAATTATTTTATTGTTTTTTATTTTTTTGATTGAAAGATTTAGATTTTTAGATTTTTATAAGTTTCAATTAAATTTTTGGTTTATTTTTATTATATTTCCTTTGGTTATTATTTGATTTATTATTTGTTTAGCTGAAACTAATCGTACTCCTTTTGATTTTTCTGAAGGAGAATCTGAATTAGTTTCAGGATTTAATGTTGAATATAGAAGAGGTGGATTTGCTTTAATTTTTATAGCAGAATATTCAAGAATTTTATTTATAAGAATATTATGTATATTAATGTTTGTAGGTGGAAATTTATTTTGTTTATTTTTTTATATTGGTTTAGTATTTTTTTCTTTTTTATTTATTTTAATTCGAGGTACTTTACCTCGTTTACGTTATGATAAGTTGATAATAATAGCTTGAAAAAGATTTTTACCAGTTTCATTAAATTTTTTATTTTTTATTTTAATATTAAAATTTTTTATTTTTAATTTATTAGTTTAAATTAAGTAAATCAATAAAAGGTTAAACTTTTTTTATATGTTTTCAAAACATATACTTATTTCAAGTTCATTGATTATAAATATATATATATATATATATATTGAAATTATTTTAGGATTGAATCTCAAATTTTTGTTATAATTGGATTAATAATAAAATATGAAAAATATAAAAAAGTGATAATTTGCCCAATAATAATAAATGGATCTTCTACTGGGTTTGCTCCAATTCATGTTAATAAAATTACAATTGAAACAAATCTTCAAAATAATATTTGATTAATTGGGTAAAATGATATTCTTTTAAAATTTTTTATATGATAAAAAGGTAAAATTATTAATATTATAATTGATATGAAAAGTGCAATTACTCCTCCTAATTTATTTGGGATTGATCGTAAAATTGCATATGCAAATAAAAAATATCATTCTGGTTTAATATGTAAAGGTGTAACTATTGGATTAGCTTTAATAAAATTATCAGGATCTCCTAAATAAAATGGATTAGATAATACTAATCTTGTTAAAATAATTAATATAATAATAAATCCAATAATATCCTTAAAAGTAAAATATGGATGAAAGGGGATTTTATCTAAATTTCTATTTGTTCCTAAAGGGTTTCTTGATCCTGTAGAATGAAGTATTAATAAATGAATTAATACTAATCCTAAAATAATAAATGGGATAATAAAATGAAATGAAAAAAATCGTGTTAATGTAGGATTATTAACGGAGAATCCTCCTCATAATCATTGAACTAAATCTTGTCCAATATATGGGATAGCTGAAAGTAGGTTTGTAATTACTGTTGCTCCTCAAAATGATATTTGTCCTCATGGTAAAACATATCCTATAAATGCAGCTGCTATTACTATAAATAGAATTAATGTTCCTGTAATTCATGTATTTAAAAAATGATAAGATCCAAAATAAATTCCTCGTCCAATATGAAGATAAATACAAATAAAGAAAAAAGATGCTCCATTTGCATGTATTAATCGTATAATTCATCCATTATTTACATCACGACAAATATGAATAACTCTAGAAAATGCTAATTCAATATTGGCTGAATAGTGTATAGATAAAAAAATACCTGTAATTAATTGAATAATTAAGCATAATCCTAATAAAGATCCAAAATTTCATATTGATGTAATATTTGATGGGGTTGGTAAATTAACTAATGAATTATTTAATATATTTATAATTAAGTTATTTTTTTTGTTCATAAATAGTTTTAAATTTTTCGTAGAGGACCTTTATTAATATTAATAATTTTTACTACAATAAAAAGAGTTAATAAAAGATAATTAATTATTATTAATAAAATTTTATAGTTAGGATGAAAAAATATTTTTTTTAGATAATGTTTAATTGTAAAATTTATTTCTAAATCTAAGTTACTTATATTTAAAAAATCTAAATGTCAGTTTATATTATCATTAAAAATAAAATATGTTAATATTAATAATAATATAATATTAATAAAAATTAATTTTTTGTTAAATTTAAATTTTAAATTTGATGTTAATCTTGTAATATAAATAAATAAAATTAATATTCCTCCTAATATAATTAAAAATAAAACATATGAAAATCAAGAATTAAATGCATTTAAATTAGAGTTTAAAGAAATTATTAATGTTTGTGCTAGTAAAATTAATCCTATTGATAGTGGTGTTTTACAAAATAAAAAGGTTATTCTATTTAAAAATATTATTAATATTAAAATTTTTGTTATACAGAAAATAGTTTATATAAAATATTAATTTTGGGAATTAAAGAAAAGTTAATTAATTTTTTTCTGAAGTTTTAAAAGATTTTACTTATTTTTGATTTACAAAATCAATATTTTTATTTAAATTATTAAAACTAATTTATATAATAAATTTATTAAATTTTATTTTTTTAATAGGAATATTAAGATTAACTATAAGACGTTTTCATTTATTAATAATTTTATTAAGATTAGAATTTGTTATTTTAACTTTATTTTATACAATAATTGTTTATTTAAGAATACATGGTATGGAATTATATTTTAGAATATTTTTTTTAACATTTAGAGTGTGTGAAGGAGTATTAGGATTATCTATTTTAATTTTAATAATTCGATTTAATGGAAATGATTATTTTCAAGTTTTAAATTTATTATAATAATGATAAAAATTTTATTTTTTTTAATTTTTTTAATTCCTTTAAGATTTAGATTAAATTTTTGAATATTTCAAAATTTTTTTTTTATTTTAAGTTTTATTTTTATATTTTCTAATTTATTTAAGTTTCAGGTATTTAATTTAGGTAGATTTTTAGGATGTGATATTTTATCTTTTGGTTTAATTTTATTGACTTTTTGGATTGTTTCATTAATATTTATGTCTAGATTTTTAGTTTATGAATTGAATTTATTTAAATCTTATTTTATTTTAATTATTTTATTAATAATATTATTTTTATTTTTATCTTTTAGAGTAGTTGATTTATTAATATTTTATTTGTTTTTTGAAAGAAGAATAATTCCTGTATTATTTTTAATTTTTGGTTGAGGATTTCAATTAGATCGAATTCAAGCAAGATTTTATTTATTATTTTATACTTTATTTGCTTCTCTTCCTTTATTAATTTCTATTATTTATGTTTATTATAGTCAATATTCTTTATGTTTATATTTATATTTTGAGGGAATTATTTTTTTATCTTTAAATTATTTATATTTATTTATAATTTTATCTTTTTTAGTTAAAATACCAATATTTTTAGTTCATTTATGATTACCTAAAGCTCATGTTGAGGCTCCAATTTCTGGTTCAATAATTTTAGCTGCGATTATATTAAAGTTAGGAGGTTATGGTTTATTGCGTGTATTTAATATTATAATTAATTTATGTAATAAATTTAATTTTATTTGAATTAGAATTAGAATAGTTGGTGGTATTATTATTAGTTTAATTTGTTTATATCAAATTGATTTAAAGTCTTTAATTGCTTATTCTTCAGTAGCTCATATAAGAATATTATTAGGGGGTTTAATAACTATAATGATTTGAGGTGTGAGAGGATCATATTTATTAATAATTTCTCATGGTTTATGTTCATCTGGTTTATTTTGTTTAGTTAATATTATTTATGAACGATTGGGTAGACGAAGATTATTAATTAATAAAGGTTTAATTAATTTTATACCTAGAATAGCTTTATGATGATTTTTATTATGTTCTTCTAATATAGCTGCTCCTCCTTCTTTAAATTTATTAGGAGAAATTATATTAATTAATAGTTTAATTAGATGAAGAAGATTAATTATAATTTTATTAATTTTTTTAACTTTTTTTAGAGCTGCATATTCTTTATATTTATATTCATTTACTCAACATGGTAATTATAATATTTCTATTTATTCATTTTCTTACGGTTATTTACGTGAATTTATTTTATTAATATTACATTGGATTCCTTTAAATTTATTTATTTTAAATAGAGAAATATTTATTTTATGAATTTAATTTATATATATATATATATATATATATATATATATATATATTACTTAAATAGTTTAATTAAAACATTGATTTGTGGTGTCAAAAATATAAAAATTTATTTTAGGTTATTAATTTAAGAATTATTTTATTTTTATTTTTATTAATTTTTAGAGGTTTAATATTTATAATGGGATTATTTTTTGTTTTATTTAATTTAATTTATTTTATTGAATATAATATTATAATAATTAATTCATGTTCAGTTGTTATAACAATTTTATTGGATTGAAAATCTTTATTTTTTATAAGAACAGTTATATTTATTTCTTCTTTTATTATATTTTATAGAAAAAATTATATATCTAGTGATTTAATATTTAATCGTTTTATTTTATTAATATTAATATTTATTATTTCTATAATTTTATTAATTATTAGTCCTAATTTAATTAGAATTTTATTAGGTTGAGATGGATTAGGATTAATTTCTTATTGTTTAGTTATTTATTTTCAAAATTTAAAGTCTTTTAATGCAGGTATAATTACTGTACTTTCAAATCGAATTGGTGATGTTGCTTTATTAATATCAATTGCTTGAATAATAAATTATGGTTCATGAAATTATATTTTTTATGTTGATTTTTTAAAAAATGATATAATTATATTATTGATTTGTATTTTAATTTTTATTGCTGCTTTTACTAAAAGAGCTCAAATTCCTTTTTCTTCTTGATTACCTGCTGCAATAGCAGCTCCTACTCCTGTTTCTTCTTTAGTACATTCTTCTACTTTAGTTACTGCAGGGGTTTATTTATTAATTCGATTTGAAAATTTATTTCATGATATAAAAATTAAGAGAATTTTTTTATTAATTTCTAGATTAACAATATTAATATCTGGTTTAAGAGCAAATTTTGAGTTTGATTTAAAAAAAATTATTGCTTTATCTACTTTAAGACAATTAGGTATAATAATAAGAATTTTATTTTTAGGATTTAAGGAATTAGCTTTTTTTCATTTATTAATACATGCTTTTTTTAAAGCACTATTATTTATATGTGCTGGAGTTTTAATTCATATAATATTTGATGTTCAAGATATTCGGATAATAGGGTCTATTTGTATTCAAATACCTTTAGTTTCGGTTTGTTTTAATTTTTCAAATTTAGCTTTATGTGGATTTCCTTTTTTATCAGGGTTTTATTCTAAGGATTTAATTTTAGAAATAATAATAATAATAAATTTTAATTTATTAATTGTTATTATTTTATTATTTTCTTCTTTATTAACTGTAAGTTATACTTTTCGTTTAATTTATTTTTCTATGGTTGGAACCTTTAAAATATTTTCTTTAAATTTATTTAATGATTTTTTTAGAGAATTAAATAAAAGATTGTTAGGTTTAATTATTATAGTAATTTTTAGAGGTAGATTAATAAGATGAATTTTATTTCCTTTACCATTAATAATTTGTTTACCTTTATATTTAAAATTAATTCCTTTATTTTTAATTTTAGGGGGAATTTTTATAGGATATTATTTTTATTATTTAAGATTAAAATTAATTAAAATTAAATTTTATAATTTTATTATATTTTTTAGTACAATATGATTTTTACCAGTTATTTCTACTTATGGTATAATTAAAAATTTTATATTAATTAGAAAATTTTTTGTAATTTATGGTGATCAAGAGTGGACTGAATTTTATTTAGGTCAAGGATATTTAGTTTATTTAAATAAATTTTCTTCTTTATTAGATTTATTATATTTTTATTTAAATAATTTAATTAACTTAATATTAATTTTTTTTTTTTTAATATTTTTTTTAATTTTGAATTGTTTAAATAGCTTAAATTTAAAGTATATTATTGAAGATAATATGATGATTAAAAAATCTTTAAACAATTTATTATATATATATATATATATATATATATATATATATTTATTTATAAAGAAATTTCTTATTTTTATAATGAAAATATAATGTTTTATTTATAAACTATATAAATTTATATTAGAAATATAAACGAAATTAAATCGTTAAAATAAAAAGTTAGAAGCTTTTATTTGAATCTTCATATTTCTTTAATTGGAAAATTTTTATTTTCAATTTTATTATTAACATTAATATGCCTCTTTTTGGCTTCAATTAAATAAGTCAGAGTTAATTAATTAACTATAATTTCAGGTCGAAACTGAATATAAAATTTATTTCAGACTTTAAGATAAATTAAATAAGATTAATAATTTTTGATTGCAATTCAAATGTTATAATTAACTATTATCCTGATTAATTTACAATCAATTTAATGCCCCAAATTTTCATTCATATAAAGTTCCAATAATTAAAATAAAGATAAAGTATCTTGAAGTTAAAATTCATAATTTAATATTTGAGATAGATGAAGTAAATACAATAGGTAGTATTAGAGTAATTTCTACATCAAAAATTAAAAAAATTACTGCAATTAAAAAAAATCGAATAGAAAATGATATTCGAGTTGTTCCTAATGGATCAAATCCACATTCGAAAGGTGAATTTTTTTCTCGGTCATATAATCTTTTTTTAGATAAAATAGATGCAATAGTTATAATAATAGTTGATAATAAAAAAGTAATTAAAATTATTAATAATATTAATTTAATTATTTATACTAAAATTTTAGACTTTTTGATTGGAAATCAATTATACTAATTTATATTATATAAATAATATATTAAATTATTTTATTTTCCTCATCAATAAATAGAAATATATAAGAAAAGTCAAACTACATCAACAAAATGTCAATATCATGCTGAAGCTTCAAATCCAAAATGGTGATATAATGAAAAATGATTTTTTTTTAATCGAATTAAATTTACAAATAAAAAAGTTGTTCCAATTAAAACATGAATACCATGAAATCCGGTTGCTATAAAAAATGTAGATCCATAAATTGAGTCTGCAATAGAAAAAGGTGCTTCATTATATTCATATCCTTGAAGAATTGTAAATAAAATTCCTAAAAATACAGTAATTATTAAACTTTTAAAAGCTTCCTTTTTATTATTATTTATAATACTATGATGAGATCATGTAATAGTTATACCAGATGTAATTAAAATAATTGTATTTAATAATGGAACATGTATTGGATCAAATGGTTTAATTCCTTTAGGAGGTCAGATTCTTCCAATTTCAATATTAGGGGAAAGAGATCTATGGAAAAAAGCTCAAAAAAATGATAAAAAGAAAAGAATTTCTGAAATAATAAAAAGAATTATTCCTCATCGTATTCCGTTAGTTACAAAAGTTGTATGATTACCTTGATAGGTTCTTTCTCGAACAATATCTCGTCATCATTGAAATATAATTAATAATGTTAGAAAAATACCTACTAAAATTAAATTATAATTATTATAATGAAATCATTTAATTGAGCCTATTAATAAAATTATAGTTCTTAATGAACTTAATAAAGGTCATGGTCTATAATCTACTAAATGGAAGGGGTGGTTATTTTTTGACATAATTTACTTCTCTAGAATATAAAGTTGTTAAAATTATAAAAACATAAGCTTGAATTACTGCTACTGCTGATTCTAAAATTAATAAAAGAAATTGAACAATAATTAGTAAATAAATATATGTAGTTTCTATATAAATTCCTATTCTTCTTAACAAAGTTATTAATAAATGACCTGCAATTATATTTGCTGTTAATCGTACAGATAAAGTTAGAGCACGAATTATATTTCTAATCGATTCAATTAATACTATAAAAGGTATTAAAACTGAGGGGGTATTTTGAGGAACTAAATGGGTAAATATATGATTAGTTTTATTAATTCATCCATAGATTATAAATCTTAATCATAAAGGTAAAGCTAATGTAGCTGTTAAAGTTAAATGTCTAGTTCTTGTAAAAATGTAAGGAAATAATCCTAAAAAATTATTAAAAATAATAAATATAAATAGTGAAGAAAAAATTATTGTATTTCCTTTATTAATAAAATTTTTTAAAAGAGGTTTTAATTCATTATGAATATTAATTAAAATTTTTATTCAAATTAATTTTATTCGAGATGAAATTAATCAAAAAGAACTTGGTAAAAATATAAAAATTATTAATGATCTAATTCAATTTAAAGATAAATTTATAATACTACATATTGGATCAAAAATAGAAAATAGATTTATTATCATTTTCAAGATAAGATTTTATTAGATTTATTTAATTTAACAAATTTATTTAATTTTAAATTTATTACAGAATAATAATTTAATAAAATAATTGAATAAAAAATAAGTAAAAAATAAATATATTGACTTAATCAATCTATAGGAAATATTTGAGGAATAAAAGAATATTAGATTATTTTCTAATAATTTTAACATGACATATTAATATTTTAATTAAATTAATTCTTTTCATTAAGAGTATTCGTTACTATACTATAATATGATTTAAGAGATCATTACTTTCTTTCAGTCACTTAATGATTAAAATAAATATAAAAATTAATTAAATTTATTAATTCATTTTAAAAATGAATTTATAGGAATTCTTTCAATTACGATTGGTATAAATCTATGATTTGCTCCACAAATTTCTGAACATTGACCAAATATTAATCCGGGACGTTTAATTGTTAATCTAATTTGATTTAATCGACCTGGAATTGCATCAATTTTTTTACCTAATGATGGTATAGCTCAGGAATGAATTACATCAGTTGATGTAATTAATATACGTATATTAGTGTTTAAAGGTAAAATTAAATTATTATCTACATCTAATAAACGAAATGAATTTATTTTAATATTATTTTTTTGATTTATATAAGATTCGAATTCAATATTTTTAAAATCTGAATATTCATATCTTCAATATCATTGATGTCCAATTGATTTAATTGTTAAAATAGGGTTAGATACTTCATCTATTAAATATAAAAGATGAAGTGATGGTATTGCAATAAAAATTAATATAAATATTGGTATAATAGTTCAAATAATTTCAATATTTTGTTTATTAAGTAAAAATCGATTAATAAATTTATTAAATAATATAGAAATTATTAAATATAAAATTGATGTTGTAATTAAAATTAAAATAATTATTGAATGATCATGAAAAAAAATTAATTGTTCTATTGATGGAGATAAGGCATCTTGTAAGTTGAAATTTATTCATAATGTCATTTTCTAAAAAAAGATAAAATCTTTATAAATGGATCTTAAGACCATTGCATTAATCTGCCATAATAGAAATTATATATATATATATATATATATATAATTAATTAATTTTTAATAATTGATGGAGATTCGTCAAATCTATGTTCAGTAGGTGGTAATATTTGATTTCATTCAATAGAAGAGTTTATATTTGATGTAAAGATAATTTGACGTTGAGCAATTATTCTTTCTCAAATAATAAAAATTAAATAAATTGTTCTAATAAATGAAATTAATGATCCAATTGAAGATAAAATATTTCATATTAAATATGCATCTGGGTAATCTCTATAACGTCGAGGTATTCCATTTAATCCTAAAAAATGTTGAGGAAAGAATGTTAAATTTACTCCAATAAATATTATAAAAAATTGAATTTTTAATCATTTATTATTTATTGATATTCCTGTAAAAAGAGGATATCAATAAATAAATCCTGCTATAATACCATAAACTGCTCCTATAGATAAAACATAATGAAAATGTGCAACTACATAATATGTATCATGTAAAATAATATCAATAGAAGAATTTGATAATATAATTCCTGTTAATCCTCCTATAGTAAAAAGGAAAACGAATCCTAATGTTCATAATATAGAAGCATTAAAGTTTGTTTGTGATCCGTATAGTGTTGCTAATCATCTAAAAATTTTAATTCCTGTAGGAATAGCAATAATTATGGTTACTGCAGTAAAATATGCTCGAGTATCAACGTCTATACCAATAGTAAACATATGATGGGCTCATACTACAAATCCTAATAATCCAATAGCTATTATTGCATAAATTATTCCTAATGTTCCAAATGTTTCCTTTTTTCCTGATTCTTGAGAAATAATATGAGAAATTACTCCAAATCCGGGAAGAATTAAAATATAAACTTCGGGGTGTCCAAAAAATCAAAATAAATGTTGATAAAGAATGGGGTCTCCTCCTCCTGCAGGATCAAAAAATGATGTATTTAAATTACGATCAGTTAATAATATAGTAATTGCTCCTGCTAGAACAGGTAAAGAAAGTAATAATAGAAGTGTAGTTAATGAAGTTGCTCAAATAAATAATGGTAATTGATCATATATTATAATTTTAATTTTTATATTAATTATTGTTGAAATAAAATTAATAGCTCCAAGAATTGATGAAATTCCTGCTAAATGTAAAGAAAAAATAGTTAAATCTACTGATGCTCCTGAATGACCTAAATTTCTAGAAAGAGGAGGATAAACTGTTCATCCTGTTCCTCTTCCTGAATTTACAATTCTTCTAGATATAAGAAAAATAATTGAAGGTGGTAGTAATCAAAATCTTATATTATTTAATCGAGGAAAAGCTATATCGGGTGCTCCTAGTATTAATGGTACTAGTCAATTTCCAAATCCTCCAATTATAATTGGTATAACTATAAAAAAAATTATTAAAAATGCATGTGAAGTTACTACAACATTATAAATTTGATCATCTCCAATTAAAGATCCTGGTGTTCCTAATTCTGTTCGAATAATTATTCTAAATGAAAGTCCTAGTATTCCTGATCAGAATCCAAAGATAAAATATAAAGTTCCAATATTTTTATGATTAGTTGAAAATAATCATTTATTAATTAAGATTTAAAAAAATTTTTTTATTTAAAGCTTTGAAGGCTTTTAGTTTTATTTAACTTAAAATCTTAATTTATAATTCTTAAAGGTAAAATTATTATTATTATTATAATAAAATTTATTATTAAAATATAGAATAAATTTTTTATAAAATTAGATTTAAATAAAATTCATTTTGATCTTATTTTTGAATTTATTAAAGTAGAAATTAATGGATTTAAATAATAAGTTAGAGTGATTAGTGAAAAAAAAATAAAAATTATTCTTTCTAAAATTAATTTATTTTTTATTATTAATATTAAAATTATAAGTTTAGGTAAAAATCCAATAAATGGGGGAATTCCTCCTATTGAAAGTATTATAGATATTACACTTATTTTATTAAATATGTTATTATTATTATTTTTAAATAATTGATTTAAATAATTAATATTTATATTATTTAATATTAATGATATAATTAAAATTGTAACTGAATAAATAATAAAGTAAAATATAAAAAAATTTAATCTTATTATTAGAGCTATTATTATTCATGAAATATGATTAATTGATGAATATGCAATAATTAATTTTAAAGAGGTTTGATTTAATCCTATTACTGCTCCAATAATTGTTGATAAAATAATTGAATAATAAATTAATCATCTTGTTATTGTTATTGCAATTATTATTAATGGGGCTAATTTTTGTCAGGTTATTAAAATGAAACAGTTTTTTCAGTTTATTGATTTAATAATTTTAGGTGTTCATCAATGAAAGGGTGCTGCTCCTATTTTTATTAAGAGTCTTAATTGAATTAAAATAGTTGTTATATTTAATTTTAGAAACATTGTTTCTATTTTAAATATTATTACTATAAATATTAAAATACATGATCTTCTAGCTTGAACTATAAAATATGTTATTATTAAATTAGCAGATTTTATTAATTTATTTTTTATTATTATTAAAGGAATAAATGATATAAGATTAATTTCTATTCCTATTCATGCACTAATTCATGAGGTTGAATTAATTGTAACTATTGTTCTTGAAATTAAAGTTATTAATAAAATTATGGTTAATATTGATTGTTCAAATTGATTATAATAAAATAATTTTTTGAAATTCATAAAATGAAGGTAAATAAATTTACATTTTTTATTCTATCAAAATAATCCTTTTTATCAGGCACTTCATTATAATTTTATAGTTAAAATTAATAACATTAAATTGCAAATTTAAAATTATAAATTAATTATTTATTAAAATTTCATATGATAAAAGAAAATTTTTTAAATTTTCATTTATAAATTTACAGTTTATTGCCTAAATTCAGCCATTTTATC